TTCTTTATTAGTCATTATTAATAGGAATTCTCTTGTTAAGACCCGCTGAATCGATTACAACCTCAGATGCATACTAGAACCACGATGATTCAATAAAAAGACGAAGCTAAGCCTAAAGATTCCTTGAGTAAGAATGATTGGATCATCACTTATTTCACGAATAGATAAATTGAAGAAAATCCAAAGAAACCTTTGGCTTTGAGTCAAAATAAGCATAAATGGTTGTTTAAAAGAAGAAATTGCGATTTCTAAATTCGAATTCGTTGAAAAAACTTTTAGGGGTCCGGCCGCGAGGTCTGAATATTAAGTATGAATCATAGTTAAAATAGTTCGGAATCTATTTCCTATATTCCGTGTTTCAGATACTCGAATAAATATCCGACGAAGTAGAACCGTCTCTCTGAAGATGACAGACCCCCTCTCTGTCCGATCAATAGGATCAATTATAACAAGTCACACACTCATATTCCAGAAAGACAGAACAAAATTCCACGATCGAACTACCAAAAGAGAACAGGCTAAAAATCCGAGCTCTAAAGGATTCATTTGGTATTGAAAAGCTAGGTTGGAGTTCTTATCCAGCTAATTCATTGAAATTCCATCCAATAAAACGGAAGAATTATAAATCTCCAAAATAATAGATAGAAATACCGCAAATAAGGCCATTGCGACACCCATCAAAGGGGTCGTTCCCCACCCCGGAGCGACTTTACCATATTCCGAATTCAATGGTTTTAATAAACTGCCCACATTCGTTCGTTTTGGACCGGATCGAGAATCGTTCTCAACAGTTTGTGTAACCATAAATCCTATTGTAGTCATTGAGATCTGTTGACTTTGTATACTCTTCCGTTGTAAATAAACGATCTTATCATAGATCCGTTGTCTTCTTGAAATTTTCTAATAATGGAAACAGCAACCCTAGTCGCCGTCTTTCTATCTGGTTTACTTGTAAGTTTTACTGGGTACGCCTTATATACCGCTTTTGGGCAACCTTCTCAACAACTAAGAGATCCGTTCGAGGAACATGGGGACTAGTTGAAGTAATGAGCCTCTCAATATGCAATATTGGGAGGCTCATTACTTCAATTGAAATCGAGATAATGAAAAGACTTTCATTTTTTAGTTGGAACTTTAGGCGGTTCTCTAAAAAAGATAGCGAAAAAAATGATCCCTAGCGTTGAGACTAAGAGGAATGTATAAACCAATGCTTCCATAGATTCGATCGTGATTTACAATTATAGCTTTCATACCTATTTGTTTTTTCTTTCTTTTATTGGGGACCATCTCCCGGCTACCGAAAGAGCAAGAGACAAAAAAACGGGGAGTCAAAGCAAGATTTCTCTGCTACCCTCTATCAATACCAAAATCACTAACAAATCATAAAAAGAAAATAGATTCGAAAGACATCAAAAGAAGGTTGGATCAGACTACTTGTCTTCTTGTAGTTGGATCTCCAAGTTTTTGGAAGGCTCCAAATTCTACTTGAGCATCCAAATCTGGGTCAATCCCAGCAAAAACATCTCTGAACAGGGTTCTAGCACCATGCCAAATGTGTCCGAAGAAGAAGAGCAAAGCAAATGAAGCATGTCCAAAAGTAAACCAACCCCTTGGACTGCTCCGAAAAACACCGTCGGATTTCAAAGTAGCACGATCTAATTCAAAAATTTCACCCAATTGAGCGCGTCTAGCATATTTTTTCACAGTTGCAGGGTCATTATAACTGACCCCATTGAGTTCGCCACCGTAGAACTCAACAGTTACACCGACTTGTTCGACACTATACTTCGATTCGGCTCTTCGAAAAGGAACATCCGCTCGAACAATCCCAGCTCCATCTACCAAAACGACCGGAAATGTTTCAAAAAAAGTGGGCATACGACGTACAAAAAGTTCACGACCTTCTTTATCTCTAAAGATAGGATGTCCTAACCATCCAACCGCTATTCCATCCCCGTTATCCATTGAACCCGCCCTGAATAATCCCCCTTTTGCCGGATTATTGCCGATGTAATCATAAAAAGCTAATTTTTCGGGAATTTTAGACCAAGCTTCTGATAAACTTTGATTTTCGGCTAACCCCGCACTAATTCGTCGATATATCTCTTGTTGGAAGTACCCCTGATCCCATTGATAACGAGTCGGTCCAAACAATTCGATCGGGGTAGTTGCTGAACCATACCACATAGTTCCGGCAACAACAAAAGCTGCAAAAAAGACAGCAGCGATACTACTGGAAAGGACCGTTTCGATATTACCCATGCGCAATCCCTTGTATAGACGTTGGGGCGGTCGGACGCTAAGATGGAATAGGCCTGCTAATATGCCCAATGTCCCAGCCGCAATATGATGAGAGGCTATTCCTCCCGGAACAAAAGGATCAAAACCTTCCACGCCCCACGCTGGATTTACCGGTTGTACTTTTCCAGTTAGTCCATAAGGATCGGACACCCATATTCCCGGACCATACAAGCCTGTTACATGAAATGCACCAAAACCAAAGCAAGCCACCCCCGCGAGAAATAAATGAATTCCAAAGATCTTGGGCAAATCCAACGAAGGTTTTCCTGTACGTTCATCAGTAAATATTTCTAGATCCCAATACACCCAATGCCAGATAGCTGCTAAAAAGCACAAGCCCGAAAACACAATATGCGCTCCGGCGACACCTTCGTAACTCCAAAGACCCGGAGATGTTATAGTCCCTCCTGTGATACCCCAGCCACCCCATGAATTGATTATTCCTAAACGCGTCATGAAAGGTATGACAAACATACCCTGTCTCCACATTGGATCCAGAACGGGGTCAGAAGGATCAAAAACTGCTAATTCATACAGAGCCATCGAACCGGCCCAACCAGCAACCAGAGCTGTATGCATTATATGAACAGCAAGCAACCGGCCGGGATCATTCAATACGATAGTATGAACACGATACCAAGGCAAACCCATGAAAATACCCCTTTATCAAAGAAAAAAGACACTACGCAACTTTATTGCATTGGACACGACTATACTCTGCCGATGTTACGTCCCCCGAGGAGAGGGCGATTAGTTCAGAGCAAGGGTTCAGAATTTGTTTGATTCTATTAGGAAGAATGGAACAATTTCGTTCGTAGGAAAAAAGAGAAGCAGATTTATTCTATACTCGATAAGTACCAATACGCAATGGGCCGCGTGATGCCTTTTCTATAAACGAATGTGCCCATCCTTGTTCATGATTACAGGGGCCTAGTTCTACGAATTGATCTTATTTATTCTGTCTTTCTTTATGCATTTTTGATAAAGAACAATATTATAAAAACAATAAAACCCTTCTTACGTTTTCACATCTAAAGTATAATTTTTTTTTTTATTTTTTCTTTCATTTAATGCCTGTTGGTGTGCCAAAAATACCTTATGATATTCCTGACGACGACGAAGACGAGGAAGCAACTTGGGTTGACTTATAGTGCGACTTGGCAGATCTATTGGGTCATATGGGCTTTCCCCCTTCTCTCCCCGATCAAGAGATCCTCTATTTCGCCCAAAAAAGATGAATTGGATCATCAAAAATTTGGAGCGTGAAGTGCAATTAGATCCTTTTTTTAAGGGGATTCAAATTACTATTATCAATTTAAATAATTTATGGCTGGCTCGGTTGGACTACGAAATTGAAATATCCAGACTTCGTTTAAAAAAACCAATTGGTAATATATCTACCATTACTCCTTATAAATTATAAAGGGATTCCTCTTTCTAAAGAAATCTTCTTTGGAAATAGAAGTGATTTTAAACTGTTCTCTTAATCAATCGAGTAATATGTATAAAGACCTCAAATATTTGCCGGACTGTACGGATTGAGAAAAACGAAGTGGTAAGGGGAGTATTTGTCCTATATGTGCAAATCGAAGGCGGGCAGCTCTTTACCCGGAGTAGAGTATAAACCTAAAAAGAGTAAGATAAAAGAGGCCCAGTTTGGAACAAGAAAATGACATCGTGATTTGGATTGGATCTCGATGAAAGAATACATCAATGAAAAGTGAATTCGATCCGTTTAATGAATTCTTTTTTCTAAGGAAAGGAATCAAAACTCATCTTTATTGAAAAATCGAAGACAAATTAGGAGTCAGTAAAGAGCATGCTCTGAAATCCGAAAGGGGATTGGAATATACACATTGATTTTTTTGCAAATTTTTTTGAACCGTATGCGCCAAACGGCGCCTGTACGGTTCCTACGGAATACAATTTTAACCTAATCGACCGACTTTATCGAGAAAGAGCACTTTTTTTATTCAAAGACCTTAGTCCCGAGACGGCGAATCACATTGTCGGTCTTATGATATTTCTGAATATCGACGATTGTAACCAAGAGCAATTTTTATTTATAAACTCTACGGGTGGAGGAGTAATGCATGGGCTAGCTGTTTATAATGCGATAAATTTTGTGCTACCAGATGTACATACACTCTGTCTGGGAGTAGCCGCTTCAATGGCAGCTTTTGTCCTGGCCGGAGGCTCACAGACTAAACGTATAGCATTCCCTAACGCTTGGCGCCAATGAGGTTTTATTTGAAAGAAAAAAGACGACTATGCCTTCGCCATATGAAAAATGAATCTCCATATGCAATATGAATAAAAAAGTAATAATAGCATGGCACTTTGAATTCGATATACAAAAGTTTTTTTCAAAGCATTAGATTTTTTATCGAGAGAGTAGTATGAGATAAAAGGTATTTCCGATGTGTTCTTATCGATCGGCAGTGCAGTTCAGCGTCACAAACTTTTTTTCACACGGCAGATCTCTTAATAATATTTATGTTCGGAACTAGTGAAAAAAAAGATTCTTTTTTCCTTAGGGTATTTAATCAAATAAAAAGCAACTTTGGGATTGCTTAATCATAGACAAAAACGAAATATAGAAAGCAACGGAGCCATCATAGTAGTTTTTAACTCCCACGAAAGGAAGGGTGGTAATTTGATCATTTTCCGATCGGGGTCTAATCAATCCTATTTTTCTCTTTCGTTGGGGGGCGTAAGGATCAATTTTATTCTAGAGCCGTATGCAATGCATAGAAAGATGCCTGTACGGTTGTTCAATTCTATCTTTTTTCTTGCTATTCTTTTCTCTTTCTTTTATCTTCCCTTCATCATGTACAATAGAAAAACCTTTTATTTTGTTATATCATCAGGGTAATGATCCACCAACCTACTAGTACTTTTATTCAAGGCTACATGGAAGAGGTAATCATGGACACAGATTTGGTGCTAAAACTACGTGAAGAGATCACAAATTTTTTTGTACAAAGATCGCACAAACCTTTCTGGATGGTCTTCGAAGACATGGAAAGAGATGTTTTTCTGTCACCAGAAGAAGCCAAAGCTTATGGGATTGTTGATTCTGTAGGGTTTCAAGGGTTTCAAGGGCTTCAAGGGCGTGAAGGGCGTAAATGATACTAGCCTGTATTTCGCGCAAATCCCTAATTTTAGATTACCCCTACCGACCGAGTTGACTCGGAATAATCCGGTTAAGTCGGAATAATCCGGTTAAGTCGGAATAATCCGGTTAGGATGGATCTAAACCATCCAATTATATCTATATCTATGATTCAACATGCCAACTATTAAACAACTTATTAGAAAGACAAGACAGCCAATCAGACATGTCACAAAATCGCCCGCTCTTAAGAGATGCCCTCAACGTCGAGGAACGTGTACTAGGTTGTATGTGCGACTCGTTCAGATCATGAGCTAGAACAAAGGAAAGCGAACAAGTTTCCTGTATCAAAGGTCAGTACCGGTGAATAGGCTGGAATGAAAAAATGAACTCTATTTACTATCTAAAAAACGAAAATGGATCATATGCCTTTCATTGTGTAGGAAATTTATGGTTTCTCGTGGTGTAAATTCAATCACCTCAATTTAAGAATTCTCCATTGGTAGCAAATGCTTATCCATTAAGCGGAGGAACTCTTGGTTTCAATTTCAAAGATTAGGCCACCCTCTTGTAAGAACGGACTAACAGGGTCAGCTATCCAGCCAACCCTCATAATTAAATACCGTTACTGTATAGGTAGATCTCGTTGTGAAGACCTAGTTACTGGATAATTCATGGGTAGAGCTAAAGAATGTGAACTATACAAGTTCCCAATAGCATTAATTAAAGGCTCCGGTGTATAGAGAAGACCTCACCGTTTAAGAAGTAACCATAGAAACGATGGAATCCACTATTGCTTTAGAATTTATATTTCTTATTATCTTTTTAATACCTAGTAGAATCCAATTTCAAATTGTGAGGTAAAACAAAGGTCTCGAAAAAAATAAAAAATCGTGGTCGGGAAGGTTATCGTAGCCAAAGCCATTGGAATTTTGAGTTTATACATTGGAAAAACTCATTGGGTTATTAATAGACTCGGGAGGTGAAAAAAGAATAACTGCAAGAACGGAAATCAATTAGTTATTCGACAAAGTTTGATTTATGTATATTCAATGACCAGAACTAGACGGGGATATATAGCTCGGAGACGTAGAACAAAAGCACGTGCATTTATATCAAGCTTTCGGGGAGGTCTTTTAAAGACTCAACAAGACATAAGAGCTTTGGCTTCGTCTCATCGGGATAGGAATGGGCAAAAAAGAAATTTTCGTCGTTTGTGGATCACTCGAATCAATTCAGTAATTCGTGACGAATGGGTATATTATAACTATAGTAAATTCATCCATGATCTATACAAGAGACAGTTGCTTCTTAATCGTAAAATACTTGCACAAATAGCTATAGCAAATAAAAACTGTCTTTATCTAATTTCCAATGAAATCATAAAAAAAGAAAATTGGAAGGAATCTGCCGGAGTAATTTAAACGGAGTTCCCCGGAGAATGACCTCCGGGAAAGTAGAGTCAAAATGAATCAAAAAAGAAATAGGACGCAACACTTTCAATCAAAAATTTGGAGTTTGACTTCTGAATCCGATTTTTTATTTGTTTTTGTCTTACGAAACGAGAAGCAAAGCCGGTCCGGATTGTCGGATTTTTGCACAAAGCATCAATCTGCGTTTGAGTTCGGGTGTTAATTTTCATTCAAGTGACGAAAGAGTAAGCCTATTTTTTTTGTCTCTGACGGTCGCCTTCTATTTCTGTGTGTTTCTCACAGTCGACTTATATTTCTTTCCGTCTGGCTTATATTTCTTTCTGTCTGACTTATAGTTCTTTCGGACTCTCGCGGTCGACTTGTTTCTTTCACCGTATTTCTCATTAGTAATAAAAGGTAAGGAAGATAAAATACGAGCTTGTTTTATAGCAAGAGTCATTAATCGTTGTTGTTTCAAGGTCAATTTATTTACCCGTCTAGATAATATTTTTCCTTGCTCACTAATAAATCGACCAATTAAACTCATGTTTCTATAATCAATTCGATCCCCCGATTGGATCGGGGGCAAACGCCTACGCAAAGATCGCTTGGATTTAAGAAAAGGTCGCTTGGATTTAAGAAAAGGTCGCTTGGATTTAAGAAAAGGTCGCTTGGATTTATCCATGGTTTGTTTAATTTATTTCTTTAAACCGAAAATCCTATTTCGGTTGGATCTAGAAAATGAATTAGAATACATAAAAACAATAGGATTTTCTTTCTATTCAAATTATCTTAGCAATAATTAGCATGGCATTTTTCCTCCTCCTCGGGAGGGTGCAAGTGCTCGGTTCGAGCTATTTCGTTATCTCCCCGTGAATCGTATGCTTGTAACAATATGGACAGAATTTTCTCAATTCCAATCGATTAGGCGTATTGTGCCGATTCTTTTGAGTCATATATCTGGAAATGCCTTTTGATGCCTTATTAACACCCTTTCGAACACAAGTAGTACATTCTAAAATAACTGTTATTCGGATATCCTTACCCTTGGCCATGAACCTCCTTTGGATTTTTTATTTACTCAACGCTTTTCCTTTCGATTCGAAATGAAGAAGAAAGAAAAAGTAGAAATTGCTAACTTGAACTCACATTATGAAAAATTTTGCTCCAATCAATATATCCAAATAAGATCCAAAGATTTCGCAACGATATTTCAAATCACAGTACACGATTTCGTTTAAGTATCTTGTATAATACTCTTCGCTAGACCCACATTTTATAGTCTACTTCCATTCCTCTATTATTCTATTATTCGAATTTGAATCCGAATCCCACAGCCGTTGAATCCACTTTTCTTCTTTCTCTTTCCTCCCTTATTCTAAAAATCAGAAAAAATAGAGAAAAGAGAAATAGAGAAAAGAAAAATAGAGGGGGAGACGTGATTAGTGACAGCTATTTCATTGTAGTTCTAATCTTCTTTATTCTTTTCCACGTCGCTAACTAGAATGAAAAAAAGGGGAATGTCAACGCATCCGGGAAAAAACGATTAATCTCTATCAACAGACCTGCTAAAGACGCGAACCATAGCGCACTTAGTACCGGTGCCACGGAAAGATATGTTTTTAGATCTCGCATTGAAAACCCCCTTCATTTTATTGTAATACATAATGATAATACATATATGATCAGATGCATAGGTAGTTAACGACCACTTTTAATTGTACTAGAATTGTCCGCGGAATTTCTAATGCAAATTGACATGTACAATGATCCCGTAACTATATTCCATATTTTTCTTAAAAGATAAGATAAAAACGTCCTTTTCGTCTCGAGCATTCCCAAAAAATAGTCATTGAATTTTCCAACAGATTCCGTTCCATTTTTCAAATGGATAAAATTTTTGTATGAATCTTAATGCATATTAATTATATGTTAAATGAGACTAAAAGGACGAAATGGACAGATAAATTCTATATATATATAGAATCGATAGACGAAAAAACGGTGTGGAAAACAAGACGGGAATTCTCTACAATGACACTGTAGACTAATTGGAGGGATGTAGCGCAGCTTGGTAGCGCGTTTGTTTTGGGTACAAAATGTCACAGGTTCAAATCCTGTCATCCCTACCTATAACTACTCGAGAGAGCAGTAACGGGGGATTCGGTGAAATTGAGTCAAATTGGACAGATATAATCTTTCATTCTTATGATCCTATGTATAGTCTATCCATGATGTATTGAACTTACAAAAAGAATCCAACCCTTTTCTTTCCAGTCTTATCTGTTTTGATAAGAAAGCGCTCTTAGTTCAGTTCGGTAGAACGTGGGTCTCCAAAACCCGATGTCGTAGGTTCAAATCCTACAGAGCGCGAGTCCATTCTTCTTAGATTGAACGAGCGTCACTAACTCGAATAGCAATTTGAATTTGACCTCCCGAAAAGGAGGTCAATCAAAAAACGTGATATTAATTAATCAAAGGTCCAACTGATCGCCGCGCCTATATTGTAAATAGGCAGTTACAAATAATCCAGCCAAAGTAATAGGAATTAGACCTAAGACGATTCCAAATAGAAAAACTTCAATCATTTCAAGTTGTTTGAAAGGAGAAAAAAAGAGGTAATATCTCTCCCTAAATATTAATCCAAATTACCATCAATCTCAATGACCAAGAATTGGCAATTGACCCGGTAAGTAATTTTAGAGTACACAGAATTTCGCAGAAAGATTTATTTTTCTGAGTTTTGCGCAGTTCAAATCTGAATTTCAAATAAGTCGTATTTTGCTCAGCCCGATATAGAAAGCTGCGGTTATAGTTAAAGCCGCTAGTAGAAAACCAAAATAACTAGTTAGGGTAGGCATGAAGGAGCTCAATGAAATCTGGTCTTTTTCTACATATATTTCTAAAAAAGCACTTACCTAAGTTTCAATTTTTGCCAAATCACAAGAGGAGAGAAACAAAAATACCAATTGAAAGTTTTTGAGTCATCTATTATTATAGACAATACTAAAAAAAAGAAAGTGACAAGCATATAAAAAAATTGGTTCATCATCTACAACATCGACCCATCCGGTGTTTGCAATCAAGGGATTGATTGAGCAACTTTTGAGTCAATGATCAATTCAACTTAGAAAGGAAGACTAAGAACTGGTGTAACTTCAAAAACGGAAAC